GTTCTTTTAATGGTTTCAGTACCTGCGGGATTATTAACCGTACCCTTTTTGGAGAATGTTAATAAATTCCAAAATCCATTTCGTCGTCCCGTAGCGACAACTGTCTTTTTGATTGGTACTGCAGTAGCCCTTTGGTTGGGTATTGGAGCAACATTACCTATTGATAAATCCTTAACTTTAGGTCTTTTTTAAATTGATTCAGTTCTGAAATAATTGTGAAATAAAATATCACGACATATGTATCTAGGGAATAGTCGCTTCAAAGTGAATTCTCCCTAGATACATCTATTCAATTAAATTTTGAATCTATTCTGAGTATATGGATTGTGCTAAAGATTCAAAACCCATTTTCTTTTCATTTTTTTTTTTTAGTTTTTTTAAAATAATCTAAATAATAATAAAAAATGAAATCCAATGGATTTCAAATTTATACGAAATGCTTTTCTATTTTTCTATTTCTAGAATGTCCAATATATGTTTTATGTCTTCGATGTGAAAATGTTGAATTTTCATAAGATCGTCTTGACTTTTATTTAAAAGATCCAATAGGGTATGTATATTGGACCTTTTGAGGCAATTATAAATCCTAGGAGGCAATTCTGATTGGTCTATAAAAATAGATTTCAATGCTATTTCTTTTTGATTTTTCTTTAGTTTAGCCAATCTATCATGAAAAGTAAAAAGGGGTAAAGTAACTTTGTGTTGTTTGTTTTCTAAATTTAATTTTTCTTCTTTCGCATGTAAAAAAGGAATAAATAACTCAATCAAATGACGTGAGGCTTCATGAAGTGCTTCTTTAGGAGTTAAACTTCCATTTGTCCATATTTCGAGAAAAAGTATCTCTTGTTTTTCATTCCCATTTACATAAGAATGAATACTATGGTTTGCATTTCGAACAGGCATGAATACAGCGTCTATAGGATAACTTCCGTCTTGAGAGTTATTTGGTGTTCTTATACGATATCCGCGATTCCTCTCGATTTGTAATTCAATACACAAATTAATTGGTTCCGTTAGGTTAGCTATATGCTGTGTATTATCAACAATTTCCACAGAAGGTGGTAAGATGATGTCTTGAGCAGTTATAGATCGGGGACCCTTGACACAAATAGACGCACCATGAATTCCATACAGATTACTTCTCAATACAATTTCTTTCAAATTCATTAAAATCTCATGTACTGATTCTTGAATACCCACTATGGTCGAATATTCATGTGGTATTTTCTCAGATTTTGCGCGTGTGATACATGTTCCTTCTATTTCTCCAAGCAAAGCTCTTCGCATTGCAATGCCTATTGTATCGGCTTGACCTTTCATAAGTGGAGACAGAATAAAGCGTCCATAATATAGACGCTTACTATCTGCTCTTGATTCAACACACTTCCATTGTAGTGTCCGAGTTGATACTATGACTTTCTCTCGAACCATAGTAATATTATTCTTTGTTCAAATCATTAAATTATTTCTTTCTCTTGAAATGTTTTGTTTATTTTTACACACGTCTTTTTTTAGGGGGCCTACATCCATTATGTGGCATAGGGGTTATATCTCGTATGAAACTTAATATTATACCACTTCTACGAATCGCTCTTAATGCCGCATCTCTTCCGAGACCGGGGCCTTTTATCATGACTTCTGCTCGTTGCATACCTTGATCCACTACTGTCCGAATAGCATTTCCTGCTGCCGTTTGTGCGGCAAACGGTGTCCCTCTTCTTGTACCCTTGAATCCACAAGTACCAGCGGAGGACCAAGAAATTACCCGACCCCGTACATCTGTAACAGTCACAATGGTATTGTTGAAACTTGCTTGAACATGAATAACTCCTTTTGGTATTCTACGCGCACTCTTACGTAAACCAATACGCCCATTCCTACGTGAACCAATTCTTGGTACAGGTTTTGCCATATTTTATCATCTCATAAATATAAGTCAGAGATATATGGATATATCCATTTCATGTCAAAACGGATCCTTTCTTTTTTTTTTATTTGTATATCCAGTCCCTTAGAAAGTCTCTTTTATTTTAGAAAGATTATCCTTGTCTTTGTTTATGTCTCGGGTTGGTACAAATTACTATAATTCGTCCCCGTCTACGGATCAGTCGACATTTTTCACAAATTTTACGAACAGAGGCTCTTATTTTCATATTTATCATTCCTTAACTTAATTTCTAATTTACTTATTGGAAGAAAATAAGTTTCTTGAGATTTTGAACTTTCGAATTGTATCTCTTCGAAAGCAATATTGAAGTTGAAAAAATAAATCAACTAATCGTTTGAATCCTTGTTTCAGAGTCTATAAATTATATGCCCTTTGGTTGAATCATAACGACTTATTTTAATTTTGACTCTATCTTCCAGTAGTATACGTATAAAACTACGCCGAATCCTTCCTGAACCATAACCTAGAATCCGATCTTCATTATCTAATCGAATCTTAAGTATACCATTCGGAAGTGATTCAGTAATTAAATTTCCATGAATCCATTTTTTTTTCCTTTTATTCCAGGTAAAACAAAACCTCTTTGAAGTATTAACTAATGTAGTAGGAGAGTTATATTAGAAACCCGTTTTTTTTTCACAAATTAATAGGAGAGTTCCATATCTAAGTTGGATATAAGAAAGCTTACCATATATAACATAAGATTTCTCCGCCAATTCCTTCTAGTCGGGCCTCTCTGTCCGTTATTATACCCTGAGAAGTGGAAAGAATTACAATTCCCATCCCGCCTAAAATTCTAGGAATTCGTTGATAGTTCGAATAGATTCGTAGACCGGGTCGACTGATCCGTTTTAAATTTAAAACAGTTTTATATGGCCCTTTCCTATTCCTTCTATGTCGTAGGGTTAAAACCAAAAAATATTTGTTGCTTTCCTGATGTTTCCTCACGTTTTCAATAAAACCTTCTCTTAACAGTATTTTAAGAAGGTTTTCGGTGATGTTAGTAGATGGTATTCGAACCGTTCCTTTTCTATTCATGTCAGCGTTTCGTATAGAAGTTATTATATCAGCAATAGTGTCTTTACCCATGATAAACTAAAATTATTGTTGCCCCCGAATTTGGATATGATCAACATGTTTTTTTTCTTTATATATTTTTTTTATGATATGAATTGTTAAAGATATATGCGTGAGAAAAATCTACTAATTCATTTTATCTATTTTATTCATATTTTATTCAAATGCTATAACTATATTATATTGGAGTCTTATCTTTATTATACTTATAGTACTTCAGGTGCTAATGAAACTATTTTAGTGAAATTTAACTGTCTCAATTCCCGGGCGATCGCACCAAAAATTCTAGTTCCTTTGGGATTTCCTTCTTGATCAATAACAACCGCAGCATTGTCATCATATCGTAGTATCATACCATTGTCACGTTTGAGTTCTTTACAAGTACGTACAATTACAGCTCTGATCACTTCAGATTTTTCTAAAGGTGTATTTGGTATTGCTTCCTTGATTACAGCAACAATAACGTCACCAATATGAGCATATCGTCGATTACTAGCTCCTATGATTCGAATACACATCAATTCTCGGGCCCCGCTGTTGTCCGCTACATTTAAATGGGTTTGAGGTTGAATCATATCATTTTTTTTATTTGCTCTTTTGATGCAAAGGGGCGAAGTAAAAAAAAAAGAAATATTGTTTGTCAAAAAAAAAAAAGAAACCTACAATTGTTTTTTTTTTCATTCCAAAGACTTCTTTCCTTTGGTTCTACATTCCTATCCTGAAATAATTAATTGAGTTCGTATAGGCATTTTGGATCCCGCTATTGAAATAGCCCTTCTGGCTACATTTTCTGCTACTCCGCCCATTTCATAAAGTATTCTACCCGGTTTAACGATAGCTACCCAATATTCGGGAGATCCTTTCCCTGAACCCATACGCGTTTCTGCGGGTCTTACTGTAACTGGTTTGTCTGGAAATATACGTACCCATATTTTTCCACCGCGGCGCACGTTTCGTGTCATTGCTCGCCGCCCTGCTTCTATTTGTCTAGATGTGATCCACGCGGGTTCAAGTGCCTGAAGAGCATATCTACCGAAGCAAATACGATTACCTCTATAAGATATTCCTTTCATTCTTCCTCTATGTTGTTTACGGAATCTGGTTCTTTTGGGGTTATAGTTGATGGTTGTTTCTCAATTAATTCCATCTCTACTACAGAACCGGACATGAGAGTTTCTTCTCATCCAGCTCCTCGCGAATGAAACAATTATAAAATAATATAGATGTATTTAATGATATTTTAGATAATATAATGTCATTTTTTTATAACGAGTCTTTATTTGGTTTTGTCTTTTTTATTATCATATCGGATTGACAAAAATTTTTTAATCCAATAAAATAAAAACTTTCGCGAACGGATATTTACTCTTTCAATATCTATTTCAATTGTAGGGTTATCCCATGACAGGACCTCTCAGAATAAAAGTGGATTGGTCCCGGGTTTGTTCCGCCATCCTACCCAAGGAATCATTAGGATTCGTTTTCAATAGAATCTTATGCATCCACAGGTTCCGTCGTTCCCATCGCTTCTCAATTAATGGTTAGGCCTGAATTTGACAATGGAGCTCCCAATGAAAATGAAATGTGTTCGTGAGTAAATTTTCTCAGTCTTTATTGACTCGGAGCTCTTGATTTTTTTGTTCTATGAACAAATTCATCTAATTATAGATCAATCAAATTAGTATTGATGCTTTATTACACTATCCTTTCTAAGATCACTCATAGACCTTACATATTACATATTGGAATCATATAGCATTGATATTCTTTTTCTCTCTTTCTCTCATCCTTCCATTTATCTGCATTTTGATTGTTATTGCTTTACAACTTATAATCAGATTGGTTTTTCTTTTTTTATGCAAAAAAAACTTTCCGTTGCTACAATGATAGAACCAATATATCATATCGTGACCGATTCTTTAGATCCAGATAATATGAAGCGATGAGTTGGTTATTAGTTCTATAGTTATTAGTT